ATGTCATAGTGTTACACTATATAACAATAAGAAATATAATTATTTAAAATATATTACTCAAAATATGATTTTCAGATTTTAGATTTTCATTTTAGAGATAATATTCCTAAAAAATGGAATTTTTAAATGCATTTACGAAAAAAATGCATTTACAAAAAAAATAATTTTTAGAAAAAAACATCAAAAAAATAGGATTTCGAAAATGAAATTATCAAAAATGGTAAATATTTTTAGTCCTAATTTATAAGATATATTGTTAGAGTGACACGTGTTAATTTGTCACTATATATATGACGATTCAATGACATGTCATTACATTAAAAATGTGCATTGGCCCTCGTTTTAGGGGTTTTTCGAAAAGGCGTGTATGTTAAGGGGGAGGGGGGTTTTTCCCAAAATAATGTTTTTTCTTTTCTCGACCCAGGGGTAACTATATAAATATAATACTATGCCTATATATAGATCTTTGTTGTTATGAATTCTTAGTTTATTACATTAATTAAATAATCTCTTCTTAATAATATTTAGGATTAATAAAATGTTTTTATTAATCTAATAGTTAAATTATTATTAATATATTGAATAAATTTAAATTAATGTTCCGTTTACGGAATTAATTTATTATCTTATCTTAACAAGAAGTAGTGTGAAATAAAAGAGTAGCACTTTTAAGAATTTGATGTTGAGTATAGAACAATTTAAGCATTCTCCGGTCTAAAAGCCCTGGCGGCCCCAACCTAGAAGGGCTTTTAGAAACCGATCTGAATTAAATAACAGGAGGTAAATAAATCTTGAGACAATGAATAGGATTATCTCTGGCTTTAGCCAGAGATAAGTTCATGCCTTATAAGAATATTAAATGTTAAATTTGATCATACTATGAGGATCAATAAATACAAGTACCACAAATCATTCAAAGGGATATTCTAATCATACTATGAACGATAAGAAATCATTAGTAATTATATTGTTATTATAGTAAATTAGGGGGGATTAATCATTATAGCGGAAAATCAATTTATGATTATTATACATAGTAATATATATGTATAATAGTACATATATATGTACTAATTAAATATATATATTACATTATAAGAGAGAATTTTTCAATTTTTATAAATTGATGCATCAGGAAGTAGTTTAATCAAAATCTTAGCTTTGGGAGCTAAGGATGTGAGTTTAACCCCTCTCTTTCCTGAATTAATTTGTCTTGGGGAGGCATTTCATCTCCAGTTTTCGGTTTACAAGACCAACGCCTTAATTCTTAGGCTACCATAACATTTATAGGTTTATAATCTTATCCTCTCATCATCCAATAAGTGGAAATAAAATAAGAAATAGTAAGAAATATATGATAGAGGCAATTTGTCCAATAATAATAAATGGTTGTTCAACTGGTTGTCCCCCGATTCATGTTAAGATAATGGTAACTGCGACTAAGGTTCAGAATAGGATTTGGGTAATTGGTCGAAATGTTGAACTTCGTTGCTTTGATGTGTGGAGTAATGGAACTAACATAAGAATGAGAATTGAAAATAAAAGAGCGAGAACTCCTCCCATTTTATTTGGAATGGATCGTAAAATAGCGTAGGCAAATAAAAAATATCATTCAGGTTTAATATGTGGTGGTGTAATTAATGGGTTTGCTGGAATAAAGTTTTCTGCATCTCCTAAAAGGTTGGGTAAAAAAAGGGTAAGGAGTGTTAAAAATAAGATAAGAATAAAGAATCCTAGAAGGTCTTTATAAGAATAATAAGGATGAAATGGAATTTTATCTATAGTAGAGTTAAGTCCGGTTGGGTTATTAGAGCCTGTTTCGTGTAAAAATAGAATGTGTAGGAGCATAAGTGCAGTAATGAGAAAAGGGAATAGAAAGTGGAAAGCAAAAAAGCGTGTAAGGGTAGCATTATCTACCGAGAAGCCTCCTCAAATCCATTCAACTAGGATACCCCCTATATATGGGAAGGCTGATAAAAGATTAGTAATTACTGTTGCCCCTCAGAACGATATTTGTCCTCAGGGTAAGACATAACCTACGAAGGCTGTGGCCATTAATAAAACCAACAAAATAACTCCAATATTTCATGTTTCTTTATTGAGGTAGGAACCATAATAAAGTCCTCGGGCAATATGTGCATAAATACAGATGAAGAAAATAGAGGCTCCATTAGCATGAATATTACGAATAAGTCATCCATAATTTACATCTCGACAAATATGAACAACTGATGAAAAAGCAGATGAGATGTCTGCGGTATAATGTATAGCTAAAAATAAACCGGTTAGGATTTGAATAATTAAACAAAGTCCAAGGAGGGAACCATAGTTTCATCAAATTGAAATGTTGATAGGGGCGGGAAGATCAATAACTAAATTATTAATAATTTTAATTAATGGGTGGTTTTTTCGAATATTTGTGGCCATTAGGTTCTTGTAGTTGAATAACAACGGTAGTTTTTCAGATTACTAGTCTTAGTTAAAATCTAAGTAGGAATGCATGACTTATTTAATGTTTATTATAATGTTGAGTTTTATTATGGGGTTAGTAGCAGTGGCTTCAAATCCTTCTCCTTATTATGCCGCCTTAGGATTAGTAATTTCTGCTGGTGTAGGGTGTGGCTTATTAGTAAGTTCTGGGAGTTCATTTTTATCATTAGTGTTATTTTTAATTTATTTAGGAGGAATATTGGTTGTATTTGCTTATACTGCGGCGCTTGTTGCAGAACCATATCCTGAGTCATGAGGGGATTGATCTGTATTTGTATATGTTATATTTTATGTAATATGTTTAATATTTATTAATAAGTATTTCGTTGGAGATTGAGGGTGAGGGTGATTTATGGGTGATGAAATTAATGGTTTAGAGATGACTCGTGGTGATTTTAGTGGGGTGGCTTTATTATACTCTTATGGGGGAAGTTTACTTATATTAAGTGGTTGAATATTACTTTTAGCTTTATTTGTTGTGTTAGAATTAACTCGTGGGATTTCTTGGGGGACGTTGCGTACAGTTTAAATAACCATTAATGTAGTAAAAATTAATGTAAGAAAGAAAATCATTAAATAAATTTTAATAAAGCCTTGTTGAGGGGATGTAGACAATTTAATTATGGATGTTTGTTGAATAAATATATTATTTGGGCCTATTTTTTCATTTCATGTTAAATCAATTAGATGTGTAGAGATGGTTTGGGCTCAATGAAGATTCATTTCAGGGGTTAGACGGTGAATAATGGTTGGGAAATAACCAAGAAGATTTGAAAAATTATGAGGAGCCATAGGGGGATTAACTTTTAATTGGTGTTTGGTCAGGTTAGTTAATTCTAAGGCTAGAAGAAGACCAATAGTTGTGACTAGTACGGCTGAGAGCTTTAGGGTAAGAGGTATTGTTATAATTTGTGTTTTAATAGGAGTTATGTTATAGGTAATAAGTAACCCCGCTAAAATACTTCCGTAAGCTAGGCGTTTAATAGGTTTAATAACTATTGTATTATTTTCATTAATAGGTGAGAAAGAGGGAAATCGTGGTGAATTTATTAGTGTAAAGAAGATAAGTCGTAAGCTGTAGATAGCGGTAAAGGAAGTAGCTAAGAGGGTTAAGGTTAGGGCTCAGGCGTTAAGGTTCGATGTGTTTATGGCTTCAATAATAGCGTCTTTTGAAAAGAAACCGGATAAGAAAGGTATACCTGTGAGAGCTAAGCTACCAACTGTAAGGGCTGAAGCAGTGAATGGTATAATTTTATGAAGTCCACCTATTTTCCGAATATCCTGTTCATTATTCAGACTATGAATAATAGAACCAGAACATAGAAATAGTATGGCTTTGAAGAAGGCATGAGTGCAAATATGAAGAAAGGCTAATTGGGGTTGATTTAGTCCAATTGTAACTATTATGAGTCCTAATTGACTAGATGTGGAGAAGGCTACAATCTTCTTGATATCGTTTTGGGTGAGAGCACAAGTAGCTGTAAATAGAGTTGTTAATGCTCCTAAGCATAGGCAAGCTGATATAATTAGTTGATTATCTTGAATTAATGGATGAAGTCGGATAAGAAGAAATACACCGGCTACTACTATTGTACTTGAGTGAAGTAGGGCAGAGACTGGCGTAGGCCCCTCCATGGCTGATGGCAGCCATGGGTGGAGGCCAAACTGTGCTGACTTTCCGGCAGCAGCTAATACTAAACCAAACAATGGTATAGTTAAGTTTATATCTTTGGATAAAATAAATATTTGTTGAATTTCCCATGAATTAAAATTAGTGGCAAATCAAGCTATACTAAGAATAAGACCAATATCCCCGATGCGGTTATAAATAACCGCTTGTAGGGCTGCAGTATTAGCGTCAGCTCGACTATACCATCAACCGATTAAAAGGAAAGATATAATACCTACTCCTTCCCATCCAATAAAAAGTTGAAATAGATTATTGGCGGTAATAAGAATAATTATTGCTATAAGAAAAAGAAGAAGATATTTAAAGAAACGGTTATAGTTTGGGTCTATATTTATATATCAGAGTGCAAATTCTAAGATTGATCATGTTACGTATAAAGCCACTGGTAAAAAGATAATAGAATAGAGATCAAATTTAAAGCTTATATCAATATTTATTGGCCCTAAATTAATTCAGTTCCAATTGGTGGTGATTGATTCTATACCCTGATCTAAAAAAATAAATAATGGAATTAAGCTAATAAAAAATGAGAGTTTAACGGCTATTTTAACATGGGTGGAGGCTCAATGTGGATTAGTAGTATCTTGGGGGGAGAAAATAGATACTATTAAAGGATAAAGAAGAATAATAAAGACTAATAGGAATGAGGAGTTAAAGATGATTGAGTTCATAGCTTTTGCTTGGAGTTGCACCAAGAATTTTTGATTCCTAAGACCAATAGATAACTATTATCTTTCAAAAGCTAAGTGAGCCATGGAGTTGAACCATGATTAAAAGAGTTAGCAGTTCTTTTTGTCCCAGACCTCTCTTGATAAATAAAAAGATTTTAACTTTTATTTTTAGAACCACAATCTAATGTTTTAATTAAACTATAAATATAAAATGTTCATCCTAGGATAAGTTCTGGTTTAATAATAATGAGAATTGTTGGTAATAGATGAAGGTATATTAATAAATGTTCTCGTGTATGGGAAGGTGAGAGGAAGAGTATGTGTTGTGGTGTTGGACCCCGTTGTGTTATTAAGAATATATACAATGAGTAAGATGCTGTTAATAAAACACCAATACCTGTAAGTAAAATAGTTCAATTTGATCATTTAAATAGGGAAGTAATAATAAGTAATTCTCCTACAAGATTAGGACTAGGGGGTAAGGCTAAATTTGCTAAATTAGCTAGAAATCATGAGGTACCTATGAGTGGGAGGATAATTTGAGTACCCCGGGCTAAAAGAAGTGTTCGGCTATGAATCCGTTCATAATTTGTATTAGCTAAACAGAAAAGTATAGAAGAAATTAAACCGTGTGCAATTATAAGGGCAGTAGCTCCAGCGAAGCTTCATGGAGTTTGAATTAGGATTGCTGCTGCTACGAGGCCTATATGACTTACTGAAGAGTAGGCAATTAAAGATTTAAGATCGGTTTGTCGTAAACAGATAGAGCTAGTTATAATAATACCTCAAATTGCTAAAATTAAGAATGGATAAGCTATTTCTTTTGTTAATGGATTAAGTATAACAATAATTCGTATTATACCATAACCTCCAAGTTTAAGGAGAACTGCGGCTAAAATTATGGATCCGGCGATAGGGGCTTCTACATGGGCTTTTGGTAACCATAAATGGACACCATAAAGAGGTATTTTTACTAGAAAAGCAATTATGCAGGCAAGTCATCAAAATTTACTAGTTCAAGAGTATAAATTACTAGTATTTGGGTATTGTAAAATAAGTATTGATAAAGAACCTAAATCTTTTTGTAAAGTAAGTAGTGCAATTAATAAAGGTAATGAGCCTGCAAGGGTATAAAACAAAAAGTAAATACCTGCATTAAGGCGTTCGGTTTGATTTCCTCATCGTGTAATAATAATAAGTGTAGGAATAAGTGTCGTTTCAAATATAATATAAAATAGAATTATTTCTGTTGCACTAAATGCTAAAATTAGGGAGGCTTGAAGAATAATTAATAAAGAAATATAAATTTGTTGTCGTTTGTGAGGTTCGGCAGTTAAATGCTTTTGGCTAGCTAAAAGTATAAGTGGAAGAAGCCAGCAGGTTAATGAAAGGAGGGGAGCTGAAAGTGGATCAATACCGAGAAAAAGGTTGGAACAATCCCAACCTATTTCAAGATCTCATTTAAATCAATATAAACTTAGTAGGGCAATTAGAAGACTGTTGGAGATAGTTGAAGTTCACACTCACTTTTTTGGTGAAATTCATGAAATGGGTAATAATAAGGCAGTAGGAATAAGGATTTTTAACATTGTAAAAGATTAAGATTATTAAGATGATCAGTTCCGTGTGTTCGGGTAGCGGCTACTAATAGGGCTAGTCCTGAGCTTGCTTCACAGGCAGAAAATGTTAATAAAATTATAGGTGCTAGGGATAAAGATGGAGAATTTATTGTTAATGATCAAATGGCAATAGCGATAAATAGGGAAAGTATTATTCCTTCAAGACAGATGAGGGCCGATAGAAGGTGGGAACGGTTAAAAGCTAGTCCTGTAAGGCTAAGAATAAATGCTGATATAATTGTAAAATAGATAGGAGTCATAAGGTATTTATGGGTTTTCACCATAATTTATTAAGTCGAAATTAATGGTCTTTTTTGGACTAAACACCTATTCTGCCCATTCAAGACCTCCTTGTAATCATTCATAGACTAGACCTAATGTGAGAAGAATAATAATGATTGAGGCTCAAATAATAGTGATAAACGGTGAGTAAAGTTGATCTCCTCAGGGAAGAGGAAGGAGTAAAGCAATTTCTAAATCAAATAAAAGGAAAAGAATTGCTACTAAGAAGAACCGTAATGAAAATGGAAGGCGTGCAGAACCTAGAGGATCAAAACCACACTCATAGGGAGATAATTTTTCATTATCTGGGTTAATGGTTGGTAATCAAAATGCGATAAATACTAAAATTAGGGAGATTAGGGCGGTTATGGTAACAGAAAATATGATGAGGCTCATTACTTCTCCTTGGATTCTAACCAAGATTAAATGATTGGAAATCATTTGTACTAGTTTATACTAGAAAAGTTTTATGAGCCTCATCAATAAATTGATACATAGAGGAATAATCATACTACATCGACAAAGTGTCAGTATCATGCGGCGGCTTCAAAGCCAAAATGGTGATCAGATGTAAAGTGAAATAGGATTTGGCGTAGTAAACAGACTAGGAGAAATGTGGTACCAATAATAACATGTAGACCATGAAATCCTGTTGCTACAAAGAATGTTGTCCCGTAAACGCCATCAGCGATGGTAAAAGGAGCTTCATAATATTCTATAGCTTGGAGTGCTGTAAAATATAAACCTAATATCACTGTAAGTGTAAGGGCTTGAATAGCCTCTTTTCGATTTCCTTCTATAATACTATGATGTGCTCAAGTTACTGTAATACCAGAAGCTAGAAGTACAGCAGTATTAAGTAATGGTACTTCAAATGGGTCTAAAGGGATAATTCCTGTGGGTGGTCAACAACCACCTAATTCAGGGGTAGGTGCTAGACTAGAATGGTAAAATGCTCAGAAAAATCCTAAGAAAAAAAGTACTTCTGATATAATAAATAAAATTATTCCATAGCGTAGTCCTTTTTGTACTGGTGGGGTATGATGACCTTGAAATGTACCTTCTCGGATCACATCTCGTCATCATTGAATTATTGTTAAGGTAAGTAAAGTTAATCCTAATAATAAAAGTGAAAAGGTATGAAAATGGAATCAAATGGCTAGGCCTGAGGTTATTAATAGAGCAGCAATGGCTCCAGTTAATGGTCATGGGCTTGGGTCAACTATATGATATGCGTGTGCTTGGTGGGCCATTATTAAACGTTTTCTTGTAAATATAAACTTAGGAGAAGTACAAAAACATAAGCTTGAATTATAGCAACAGCTACTTCTAAGATAGTTAGTAGGAATAAGATGATTGAAGTAAGAATAGCTACTGAAGGCATAATAGTAATTAAAACAAAGGCTGCAGTTGCAATTAATTGTATTAAAAGGTGACCTGCTGTAAGGTTAGCTGTGAGCCGGACACCTAGAGCAAGAGGACGAATAAATAAACTAATAGTTTCAATAGTAATAAGAACTGGGATTAAAAGGGATGGGGTCCCTTCAGGTAAAAAATGTCCTAGTGAGATAGTTGGTTGATTAAATATACCAATTAAGACTGTTGTTAATCATAATGGTAGAGCCAAGGCTATATTTAATGAAAGTTGTGTTGTTGGTGTAAATGTGTAGGGGAGAAGGCCTAATAAATTAATGGTAATTAAGAAAAGTATAAGTGCTGTAAATATAATAGCTCATTTATGACCACTTACATTTAATGGTTGTATAAGTTGATATGTAAATCGATTAATAAATCATGTTTGTAAGGTAATTAAGCGGTTATTAAGTCATCGATTAGATGGAGTTTGAAAGAGTATTGCTGGTATAATTATTGCTAAGGCAATAAGAGGTAAACCTAATAATGATGGGCTAATAAATTGATCAAAAAAGTTTAAGATCATGGTCAGTTTCAGGGTTCTGGTTTTTGTTTTTCAATATTTTTTAAGGTAGGATCATAATTAAACATATAGGATGTTAATTTATGTGGTAAAATAATTAGGAAAAATAATCAAGAAAACAAAAAAATTAAAAATCATGGACTTGGGTTAAGTTGTGGCATGTCATTAAGGGTGGTTGGAATCACCAATTTTTAGCTTAAAAGGCTAATGCTGAACCCTATTTAGCTTCTTAATGAAGTTTCTTCTAGTATTAATGAAGATCAGTTTTCAAAGTGTTCTAAAGGAACTGCTTCTACAACAATGGGTATAAAGCTATGGTTAGCACCACAAATTTCTGAACATTGTCCATAATAGATTCCAGGTCGTGAAATGATAAAGGCTGTTTGATTTAGGCGTCCAGGAACTGCATCTATTTTAACTCCAAGTGCTGGTACTGCTCATGAATGTAGAACATCTTCTGCTGTAACTAGTACTCGGATTGGGGATTCTATTGGGACTACCATACGGTGATCTGTTTCTAGAAGTCGAAATTGTCCTGGATTAAGATCTTCAGTTTGAACTATATAAGAATCAAATTCTAGATTTTCATAATCTGTATATTCATAACTTCAATATCATTGGTGACCTAAAGCTTTAATTGTGATGTGTGGATCATTAATTTCATCTATTAAGTATAAAATTCGTAGTGAGGGTAAAGCAATTATAATAAGAATAATAGCTGGTAAAATAGTCCATACAATCTCAATTTCTTGTGAATCTAAGATATATTTATTAGTTAATTTAGTAGTCACTATTGCAATAATAATATAAAGAATTAAAGCACTAATAAGAAAAATAATTATTAATGTGTGGTCATGAAAATGGAGTAATTCTTCTATAACTGGGGAGCCTGCGTCTTGGAATCCTAATTGTGATGGGTGTGCCATTAATTTAAGACTCGTGGGAGTTTAACTCACAATTTTACCTTGACAAGGTAATGTAATTATTTTACTAGAATCTTAAGAAAGTGACAGAATGGTAATGTGGTCGGCTTGAAACCGACTTATGGGGGTTCAATCCCTTCCTTTCTTGTTAATAAGCTGGTTGTTGTACTTGTACAAAAGCTGGTTCTTCATAAGTGTGATGAGGAGGAGGACAGCCGTGAAGTCATTCTACGTTAGTGTTTGGGAGTTCAATTGATAATACTTCACGTTTTGAGGCAAATGCTTCTCAAATAATAAATAATAAAATAATAACAGCAACTATAGAGATTATAGAACCAATAGATGATACTACATTCCATAAAGTATAAGCGTCTGGATAATCTGAATAACGTCGTGGTATACCTGCTAAACCTAAGAAATGTTGAGGAAAAAAAGTTAAGTTTACTCCAATAAATATAATTAAAAATTGAATTTTTGTTCATGTGGAATGAAGTGTATACCCTGTAAATAATGGAAATCAATGAACAAAACCTGCTATAATAGCAAATACTGCCCCTATTGATAAGACGTAATGAAAATGAGCTACTACATAATATGTATCATGAAGTACAATATCTAGAGATGAATTAGCTAAAACAACTCCTGTAAGACCACCAATTGTAAATAAAAAAATGAAACCTAAAGCTCATAAAAGAGGAGTTTCTCATTTAATTGACCCACCATGCAGGGTAGCTAATCAACTAAAAACTTTAACACCTGTTGGAATAGCAATAATTATTGTAGCTGATGTAAAGTATGCTCGTGTGTCCACATCTATTCCAACTGTAAACATATGGTGTGCTCATACAATAAATCCTAGAAGGCCAATAGCTATTATTGCTCATACTATTCCCATATATCCGAATGGTTCTTTTTTGCCTGAATAATAAGCAACTACATGTGAAATTATCCCAAACCCTGGTAAAATTAAAATATAAACTTCAGGGTGACCGAAGAATCAGAATAAGTGTTGATATAAAATAGGATCCCCTCCCCCTGCTGGGTCAAAGAAAGTTGTGTTAAGATTACGATCTGTTAAAAGTATAGTGATAGCTGCTGCTAAAACTGGAAGAGCTAAAAGAAGTAGTACAGTTGTAACAAGAACTGATCAGACAAATAAAGGTGTTTGGTATTGTGAGATTGCTGGTGGTTTTATATTAATGATAGTAGTAATGAAATTAATTGATGCTAAGATCGATGAGATTCCGGCTAAGTGAAGAGAGAAAATTGTTAAATCAACGGAAGCTCCTGCATGGGCAAGATTTCCTGCTAGTGGAGGATAAACAGTTCAGCCAGTTCCTGCTCCAGCTTCAACACCGGCAGAAGCTAGAAGCAGAAGAAAAGATGGAGGCAGAAGTCAGAAGCTCATATTATTTATGCGTGGAAAAGCTATGTCTGGAGAACCAATCATTAAAGGGACAAGCCAATTACCAAAACCTCCAATTATGATTGGTATAACCATAAAGAAGATTATTACAAAGGCATGGGCTGTAACAATAACATTATAGATTTGATCATCACCTAAAAGGGTTCCAGGTTGGCTTAATTCAGCTCGGATCAGAAGACTAAGACCAGTCCCAACTATCCCTGCTCAGGCACCAAAGATTAAATAAAGGGTACCAATATCTTTGTGATTAGTAGAAAATAACCAACGATTAATTGCCACAGGTAAGATGGCTGAGAGTTAAGTGGCGGCTTGTAGTCCCGTGAAGAGAGGTTCGAATCCTCTTCTTACCAAGTCCTGTAGTAAAGTTTACGTTAGATTGCAAATCTCTCAACGGAGCATAAGGTTCTCCCGGGGCTTCTCCCGCCTCCCCCGTTTTACGGCGGGAGAAGACTAGATAAAAGTTCGCTGGATTGAACACTTAGCTGTTAATTAAGATGTTGCAGGATCAAGGCCTGTTTATCTAGAAGATTTTAGTTTAATTAAAGCATCTGGGTTGCATTCAGAATATGTGAGATAAAGTCTTGCAAGTCTTATCAGAAGTTAAGAGATTTAAACTCTTACTAAAAGCTTTGAAGGCTTTTGGTCTTATTAACCTAAATTTCTTATTGTAATAATATTAATAGTGTAGGGGTTAATGGTAAAAGTAAAAGGGATAAAGAAGTGGTTATGACAAGTAAAATATTTGTTTGAACAATTTTTGTTTGTCAGGATGAAAATGAAAAGATAGGGGTTGGTGAGAAGGTTAGGGTAATTATATAACATAAGCGTAAATAAAAGAATAAACTTAATAAGGTTGCTAAAGCTATAATAGTAGCTGGAATAAATAGATCTTGTTTAGTTAATTCTTGAAGAATAAGTCATTTTGGTATAAAACCTGAAAGTGGTGGTAAACCCCCTAATGAAAGGAGAATTATTAGTGCTATAATTGATAGTAGGGGTGATTTAGTTATTGAAATAGACATAGAGTTAATTTTTATTGAGTTAAGTGAATTAAAAATAAGAAATATTGATGTTGTTATTATTATGTAAATAATTAAATTAAGTAGTGTTAATTCTGGGGAGAAGTGAATAATGGTGACTATTCAGCCTAGATGAGCGATTGACGAATACGCTAAGATTTTCCGTAGTTGAGTTTGATTTAAGCCCCCTCAGCCTCCTACAATAATGGAGGCAATTCCTATAGTAATAAGAATATTTGGATTAAGAAGAGGATAAAGTTGAAGTAAGATAGCAAATGGAGCCAGTTTTTGTCATGTGGAAAGGATTAATCCAGTAGTCAAGTTTAATCCTTGTAAAACTTCTGGTAACCAGAAATGTATTGGTACGAGTCCAATTTTTAGAGCTAAGGCTAATGTAATTAGTGTGGCGGAGGTTGGATAAATTAAATCTGTTATGTTTCATTGTCCTGTTATTCAGGCATTTGTTGTGCCTGCAAATAGGAGAAGTGCAGAAGCTGTTGCTTGTGTTAGGAAGTATTTTGTTGTAGCTTCTACTGCACGTGGGTGTTGTTGATGAATTATTAGGGGAATAATAGCTATAGTATTGATTTCTAAACCTATTCAAATCAGTAATCAATGGGATCCTAAGAATGTGATTGTAGTACCAAGGCCTAGGCTAAGTATTAGTAGAGTTATTACAAGAGGATTCATTAGTAGAGGAAGGATTTTAACCAACATGGTAGGGGTATGGGCCCAAAAGCTTAATTAGCTGACTTTACTTAGGAAATAGTATAGTTGGAAGTACATAGAGTTTTGATCTCTATGGGATAGGTTCAAGTCCTATTTTTCTAAGGAAGAGGAGTGATTTCAACATTCATATTCCACTCTATCAAAGTGGTCCTTTAATTCAGGCACTTTTCCTTATGTGAGTGGGGGTAAACTTGCTAATGAGGCTGGTAAAGTAATGTGTCATAAGATAAGAGCTAATGTAAGTGGTAGAAAGTTTTTTCATACGAGATGTATGAGTTGATCATAGCGAAATCGTGGATATGAAGCACGAATCCATAAGAACAAAAGTGTTAATATAGTTGCTTTTATTATAAGACTTAGTGTTGAGATTTGAGGCAGAAGTGGATTATATGATATACCTAAAAAAAGAATAACGGATAAGGTATTTATTATTAGAATATTTGAGTATTCAGCTAAGAAGAATAGAGCGAATGGACCTCCTGCATATTCAATATTAAATCCTGATACTAGTTCGGATTCTCCTTCAGTAAGGTCAAATGGGGCTCGGTTAGTTTCTGCTAATGTTGAAATATATCATATTATAGCTAATGGTCATGCTGGAATTAATAATCAGATTGTTTCCTGGGTAAAATTAAATATATGTAATGTAAAACTTCCTGTTATAATAACTAGGGATAAAAGAATTAAGCCTAAAGTAACTTCATAAGAAATAGTCTGTGCTACAGCACGTAAAGCTCCTATTAAGGCATATTTTGAATTAGAGGCTCATCCTGATCCTAAAATAGTATATACAGTTAAACTGGAAATGGCTAAAATAAATAATAATCCTAAATTTAGGTTCAAGATTGAGTGTGGTATTGGTAAAGGTATTCATATAAGAAGTGCTAATGTGAGGGCAGCGGTTGGTGTTAATAAGAAGAGGAAATGAGAAGAGTATGAAGGGCGAATTGGTTCTTTAGTAAAGAGTTTTAATCCATCAGCAATTGGTTGTAGAAGACCATATGGTCCAATCACATTAGGACCTTTACGAAGTTGTATATAGCCTAAGATTTTACGTTCTACTAGTGTAAGAAATGCTGTAGCTAATAGAACTGGAATAATATAGGTAAGGGGATGAATAATATAAATAATAATGATATTTATCATAGTTAGGGAGAGGAATTGAACCTCTGGATTAAAGAGTTTAGGTCTTTTGCACTTACCAGGCTCTGCCACCCTAACTAACTATAATCTTTAGTAGATTATTGACCCCTCTTACCTGTTTTAGTTTATTTCAACAGATGAGGGAGAAGCGTACCTGTGGCATAGGCTTCATTTTCCCGGTCCTTTCGTACTAGGAAAAATATCTACATAGATAGAAACTGACCTGGATTACTCCGGTCTGAACTCAGATCACGTAGGACTATTAATCGTTGAACAAACGAACCCTTAATAGCGGTTGCACCATTAGGATGTCCTGATCCAACATCGAGGTCGTAAACCCTTTCGGCGATATGGGCTCTTAGAAAGGATTGCGCTGTTATCCCTAGGGTAACTTGGTTCATTGATCAGAAATATTAAATCCTGGATCATTATTCGTTAGATATTCTATAAATCAAAACTGTCGTTTAAATTTTTAAGTATATACTCAATCGATGAGGAGGTTCTTTTTTACTCCTCGGTCGCCCCAACCGAAAACATTAAGATACATCATTGTTAGTGAAGTTAAGTCCTTGGATTAACATTTTATAAAATAATAGCTTAAGTGTTTAAAGCTCCATAGGGTCTTCTCGTCTTATGGTTTTATTCCCGCTTCTGCACGGGAAGATCAATTTCATTGATTAGAAGATAGAGACAGTTAGACTCTCGTGATGCCTTTCATACAGGTCTTTAATTAAAAGACAAGTGATTACGCTACCTTCGCACGGTCAAAATACCGCGGCCGTTAAAACAATGTCACAGGGCAGGCGGGACCTCTTATACAGTATTTGCAAGAGGCGATGTTTTTGGTAAACAGGCGGAGTCTATGTTTGCCGAGTTCCTTTATCTTCTTTAAATCTTTCCTTAAAACACTCCTGTGTAGGGTTAACGATAAGGTAAATGTGTTTTTCTAGTCTTTTATTATTAATATTATTACCTCAGGGTGGTATCGGTTAATAATCAGTGATTTAATTCTTTCTGACTTACACTGGTGTTTTGGAGAGGTTAATCCTCTAATTACTCATTTTAGTATAAGTTCTTTTATTGTTTAAATAAAAAAACCCAATATTGGTTAGGGGGTTATGAGGTTATATCTAGATTATAGGAAAATTAAGGCTGGAGCTATGACGCTTGCTTATCAGATGGCTGCTTTTAAGCCTACTGGGGCTAAGTCCTTACATAATATGATCATTACCCACCTAATAAAGTTGTTTCTTAATTCAAAAGAGTTGTACCTTTTTTGAATAACTAATAATTTTTACAAGTTTTCTTATTAAGAAATCTAATTTGATATATTGAATAATTATTGCAGAATTTAAGTTCTTTTCTTGGGTAACCAGCTATCACTAGGCTCGGTAGGCTTTTTACCTCTACTTGGGAGTCGCCCCACTCTTTTGCCACAGAGACGGGTTAGCTCTAGTATGCTGCTCCGAAGTAGCTCGTCTAGTTTCGGGGAGATGGACTTAAGGTCTTTTTGCCCATTTATTCTCACTAAATCATGATGCAAAAGGTACAGGGTTGAATCTTTGCTTTTTATTACTTTAATGATTTATTTCATTTCTCTTTCAGCTTTCCCTTGCGGTACTATCTCTATAGCGCTAAATATATCTGTTCTATCACCTATACTAAGATTATAAAAATGTTTTAAGTATAAAATATTAATATAATTTATTAATAATATTGTAATTAATTAATGGTAATTAGGCTAGTTTTAAGGTTCAATATAACTCGAATTGCACGGGTATTTCCTCAGTGTAAGGGAGGCGCTTTGCTAATTTAGCTATATTTTGATTATTCTAAGTACACTTTCCAGTACACTTACCATGTTACGACTTGCCTCCTCTTGTAAACAAGACTATTTATAAAAGGAAAAGATTGGAATTGAGGAGAGTGACGGGCGGTGTGTGCGCGCCTCAGAGCCATTTTCAGAAAAATATCCTAAGTTTTTCTTACTACTAAATCCACCTTTATAAATAGTTTTTCATCTTATTGTCCGTATTTTCTTAAAAGAAAATGTAGCCCATTTCTTTCCACTTCATTCGCTACACCTCGACCTGACGTTTTGGAGAAGTCCATTATGCTTACTTTTAAACCCTCATGGGGTGAGCTGACGACGGCGGTATATAGGCGGTAAAGGCAAGAAGTGGTAAGGTTTAACGTGGATTATCGGTTATAGAACAGGCTCCTCTAGGGGGGTCTGAGGCACCGCCAAGTCCTTTGGGTTTTAAGCTAGCGCTTGTAGTACTCAGGCGGATTAGGTAAAGTAATAGGATAATTCTATTTAAGGTTAAGCATAGTAGGGTATCTAATCCTAGTTTGTGTCTTAACTATCGTGAGTTCAAAAGTTCTTGTTAAATAAAGTCACTTTCGTTGTTGTATTATTCTTTTTATAAGAGCGTATAACAGCTTTATAAAATTATAACTTTAGTAGTTTTTAGTATTTTCTAATCACCCTTTACGCCGTAAAATATTAATATGGGTTACTCGTATAACCGCGGTGGCTGGCACGAGATTAACCAACCCTTATTGACTATAACTGGTTCAAGCTTACGCTTATTATTCAATGTTTATCACTGCTGAATTCCCTTGGGGGTGTGGCTAGGCGAGGTGTCATGGGTCATACACAATATATATGCCTGATACCAACTCCTAAACAAATAATAGTATGATTAGGGTGTTCTCACTAGTATGCAGAAACTTGCATGTGTAAATTTAGTCAAAATTAATACTGAGGCCAGGACCAAACCTTCACTGCTTATGAAAGTTTTTAAACTTTATCTTAGCATTTTCAGTGCTATACTTTAAATTAAGCTACATTAAC